AAGAAACCCGCCAACAGTCAGTCCAGTGATTAGTGAACCTATGAGAGATGCTTAGAATTAGTTTCTTTCTCTTCTACTTCTATCTCCCATCTATTTATTTTCTTTAGTTATTCACTAGAGCAATTATGTCTGGAAGTCGATCCAGGGCAAGTGTTCGGATCTATTATGACATATCAAGGAGGCGCTCAACGGACCTTTTGAATCTTTTTTAATCTTATAAAACCCTTTACGGGCTTAAAATTTGTCAAAAACCCTTTTTTTTGTACAACCTTAGTGTATTCATATCTCAATTAGAAGTCCCGAAATGAAGCTGCTACTTTAATGGCGTATATAGAACATATTACTTTATTCCAAGCAGTCATTAGTCATTACTAGGATAAGAGACATTCCTGCGAGGGGTCTCTTTTATTAATTTGAATAGAATAGGAGGAAAATCAATTTTCTACCGTATCCCTGTATCGTTTATCCCTACGAAATCCCAGACGAAATAGAACGATCTTAGAAAGGATATAATGAAATTCCTTGATTCTTTCTTACCAGATAAATGATCCCTTTTAGATTCCACTGATAGGGCTAACAGACAATTAATTTTTAATTATACCAAACGAAAATAGATATCGAAATTCTAAAGAAATAAAATTCTAAATAAATAAACAGAGAGTTTCTTATTCGAAACGTCCCGTGATCTTCAACCAATTCTGCGCTTGAATATAATTACCAGGAGTAAGCGCAATAGCTTGTTTCCAATACTCGGCAGCTTGATTGAACCAAGCCTCCGCAATTTCAGAATCTCCCTGTCGAACGGCCTGTTCCCCCCGGTCGGAATAGGTGGGTCAATTCCTTTCCTCAGAACCGTACTTGAGAGTTTCCCGCCTCATACGGCTCGGCAATCAATTCTTTTGGTGTCCCGGTTTTTGAATCTAGTATGTCGAATTGAATGAGATTTCTCATAGATCGATCTTTATTCTTTTTTTTTGGGGTTAACCAAAAGAGGTTAATTCCATGAGCATGAGTTTCAAACTTGACTTTTGATTAAATTAATAATCAGCTTTGCTTTCATTTTATCTTTTTTCCCACCGTCAGAAGAATAACATAGAAGCATTTCCACTATAGTTAGAATTTTCTGAAAGGTATCTATCTCGGTTTCATATAAAAATTGATATAGAATCTTTGAAAAAGACCTTTCTTCCTAAGAAAGAAAAGGCTTACTGTCTTTGGGATCTGATGCTACACCGCTGCTCAATACCTTAGGGGATCTACTTTATTACATAAGTGGATTCCTTACTTTTATCTCATATCATGATATAAATAAGCAGTTCTTATTGGATCGGCATCGGCCCAAAACCTCGCGAATTGGTCTTTACGGTGCTTCCTCTATCAATTAGATCCTTTATCCATAGAATAAACTATCTAGGCATATCGATTTCTTCATATTTCGACTTCTATGAAGTTTCTTTCTTTGCTACAGCTGATAAAAATCGTTTTTGCACGATGCATATGTAGAAAGCCTATTTTTTTTTTAGTATTTATTAGTGTATTTGCTCTTTACCCCCCCTCCTTTTTTTCTTTTACTTTTTTCTTTCTATAGTAGAGATAGTCGCACGTAATGACAGATCACAGCCATATTATTAAAAGCTTGTGGTAAGAACGGATTTCGTTCTAGTGCCCGAAAATAATATTCTAAAGCTTTTGTATGTTCTCCGTTACTTGTGTGGATAAGGCCTATGTTATAGAGTATATAGCTTCGATCGTAGGGATCAATTTCTAGTCGCATAGCTTCATAATAATTCTGTAAAGCTTCCGCATAATTGCCTTCAGATTGAGCTGACATCCGTTACGGTCGTCATTCGATTCAAAGAATTCTCCGTTTCAGAACCGTACATGAGATGAAAATCTCATACGGCTCCTCCTTTCTGTGCATAATGAGAATAATTCATGGAATCAAAAAGGAATCAAAAAAGATTGAAATATTCTCATTATGAACTAAGTGGGGCTAATGTTTTTACAAGAAATCTCTAGCCAACCTTCCTGCAAAAGCTTTTTTCTTAATATCACGCGTGTTGGTACTAGATAAAACCGTACACTCCAACAATTTCTTTGTTCTCAACGCCCCCTAATTTACAGGAATTAATCACTTCAACAGTCTTCGATGGTTATACGGGTATCCACAGTACGAACGAGATGGATGTTTGTTATCCCAACCATTCTTCTTAGTCCCGATCCCGCTAAGGAAAGGGGAAGTTTATAACAAAGTTTTCGTGTTGCTGATTCCTAGGCGTAGCGCCTCTTCCCCTATGCCGCCTATTGGTACTGGTGTAGTAGGATTTACTTGAGAACCCATAGGTGTAACCTTTCGCTCAATACTAGAATCGACAATTGAAGCATCTGAGGCTGCATTAATCGGGGATACACGACAGAAGGAATGGTTTTATCTATAAACTTCACCTTCAACAAGCGTAGATTTTTTCAATAATCTTTTTTTTGTTCTTTTCTATCCCGA